TCAGAATCTGATGAATCAGCCCGGGTCGGTTTACTAATGGGATGCCCTAATGTGTTACAAAAATTCGCTTTAGACAATGATCCAATCAGAGGAATAATTGGAACTATTGTCTCGAACTTCTTCATAGCATTATTTATTAGAAATGAATTTTCTAGCATTTGACTTCGTACCACTGAAGAATTTAGTGGTACGCTTGAACGATAGCCCAAAAAGTCAAGAGAATACTTGCATAATTGGTTTATATCGATCCTTCCTGGTTGAAACCACGCATAAAAATGATATTGCCATAAAGTAACAAGGTAATATTTCCATTTATTCATCAGAAGAGGCGTATCTTTTGAAGCCAGAATTGATTTTCCTTGATATCTAACATAATGCATGAAAGGATCTTTGAAGAACCATAGGATGCACTGAAAATCATTATCAAAGAAGACTTTGGCAAAATGTTCTATTTTTACATAGAAATAGATTCGCTCAAAAAAGATTCCAGAAGATGTTGACCGTAAATGAGAAGATTGATTACGGAGAAAAAGAAAGATGGATTCGTATTCACATATATGAGAATTATATAGGAACAAGAATAATCTTGGATTACCTTTTGAAAAAAGGGTAATATGTTTCTTTGGAGTAATAAGACTATTCCAATACTCGTGGAGAAAGAAACGTAATAAATGCAAAGAAGAGGCATCTTTCACCCAGTAGCGAAGGGTTTGAACCAAGATTTCTAGATGGATGTGATAGGGTATTAGCACATCCGACACATAATCTAAATGTGAAAATTTGTCCTCTAAAAAAGGAAATATGGAATGAATTGATCGTAAATTATGCGATTTTGCTATTTCTTTCCTTTCTAAAGAAGATACTAATCGTAGGGAAAATGAAAATGGAATTTCCACAATGACTGCAAATCCCTCTGAGATAATTTGAGAATACAAATTCTTGTTGTGCCCAAAAAATGGATTTTGGATAGAATCATTAGCTGAAAAAATCAAAGGATTCTGTTGATACATTCGAGTAATTAAACGTTTCACAACTATTGAACTAAATTTCTTGTCATAACCTGCATTTTTGAACAAAATCGAGCTATTTAAACCATGATCATGAGCAAGTGCATAAATATACTCTCGAAAAAGAAGTGGGTATAGGAAGTCATGTTGTCGAGATCTATCTAGTTCGAAATATCCTTGAAATTCCTCCATTGGAAATTTGATTTGACCCCAAAAAGAAAAAAAAGGTAGGGGATTTATTGGTTATCAAATGATACATCGTGCGATACAGTCAAAACAAGGTATTCTAGTAAGAAAAGAATAAATACCTCGTAGACAGGTAGACTCATTAACGGACTCTCTATCCTCTCTTTTTTAATCGAATTAGTTTATATTCGTTATAGGATAAGAAGATGGATTAGAAATCCTTTATTTTTCATTTCAACCCAATCGCTCTTTTGATTTTGGAAAAAAAAATATCTTTATCAATATGCCGCTTCTTCTACACATTTATGTACAACCTAGAATAGGAAATAGCTAATAGTTAGGACTCATTAAAAAATGGATAATCATCCATTCATGGAAAAGCCCTTCCCGTACCAGGTACTAATATCTTTTTAACGTGTAATTAGATCGGGTAATCAGTCAAATTAAGAAATTATGAACAGAAGTTCGTTGCTTTTTCTTTCTTTATAATTAATTGAGGTCATAGGACTCTATCCATTTATTCATTCGACCCAACTCTGAATTAATTTCATTTTTTTCTCACTAAGAATTCAAACAAGGTTTTGAACCGATCCAGTAAGAATGAAATATTTTCAGAATTCTCTATTGATACGACATGCTGTTTTTTCCAGTCATTCCTTTCAGGATCAGTCGTGGTCTTACAAACTCTACCGAAGGTATGAACGAATCCGTTACTTCATATAAATGTGTAAAATATGCTAGCCGCACTTAAAAGCCGAGTACTCTACCGTTGAGTTAGCAACCCGAAAAAAAATTAGGATATGTAGATACAATTGGAAAAAATAAAGAAATTCAATTGCACGACGCAATCAAAACATCGAACTAGCAATAAAATTCAAATTGATTCTAAAATTATGAATCTAAAAAATAAAAATAAAGAGATCCAATAAGAATAATCAAATTTTCAGATAAAAAAAAAAAAGCAATTTTGATAGATTGACTCTTCTCGTTTATGTTATCCATTTTTTTTTAACCAAAAAAGACTTCTTGTTTGTATCACAAAAAATCGAACGAACCCATATATATAGATATTTTTTTTATTGTGAATGAAGTAAAATAAAAAAACGAAATCTAAGAAAGAAAACTATAAGAAAGATAAATAGATCCCTTTCTACACGATCGAATTATATTTGTTCAATACACTGTTGTCAATATGAATAGTTAGAAAAGAATACAATAAAAAAAAAAAGTATAAATAGAGCAAAAGAAGAGGAAGGGAGTGGGGAAAGTATAGTAGAAAAAAAAAACTTATACTTATACAAAGCTATATACGAATCACCCACACCCTCTTCTTTTGTATTTCATTAATTGACTTTCCTTTAATTAAGACGAAATTCTGTAAAAACAAACCCCCGCCTTCTTTAAAATATCATAAACAGTTCCTGTAGGTTGAGCGCCTTTTTCAAGAAAATAGAGAATAGCAGAAATATTTAAATACGTTTGATTATTTATCGGATCATAAAAACCCACTTTCCGAAGATCTCTTCCTTCTCTTCGGGATCGAACATCAATTGCAACGATTCGATAAACGGCTCATTGGGATAGACGTAGATAAACTAGAACCCCCCCTAGAAACGTATACGAAGTTTTTTCCTCGTACGGCTCGAGAAATTAGAATATAGATATGTCTATGTATACAATTCTAATGTCAAATAGATCTATAAAAGCATTAAATCAAATAAATTAGACTATGATTATTTAATACTTTTTTTTCTTTATCAAAAAAAAGAATTTGTATTCTCAAAACTCAAGTTGAGTAACTCTGAAATAGCTCAAAAGAAAACCCTTAGGCATTTGATTTTTTGAGTGGTCTCTAACCCCTTTTTCTTTGTCTCATTTAGAATCTATTCGGACTCCTTATTCTTGATCTAGTTGTCGAGACAATTAAAAAAAAGATATTTCCTTGTTCAAAAATATTTTCTCTTTGCCTTGAATCATTGGGTTTAGACATTACTTCGGTGATTTTTAATCGTTTCAAAATGGCAGCAACATGCCCCTTTTTCTGATTTATTTCTATCAAAGAATCATAAACGGTTGATTCCCGCACGATACACTTTGGATCAAAAGAGTTTCACTAATTCCAACAAATTTTCCTTTTTTGGATTTGAAACTTGCTCGAATTGGATCCTTTCGATTTAGAAATCGAAAATAGACTACACTTACGAAGTTGTTCCAACTTATTAATTGGCACTAACCCTAGATCCTTGCCCTGAGAAATGAATCAATACTTTCTACTCGAGCTACATCACATACTGTTTACACTACAACCCAAGAAAAAATGAGGTTTCTAGTGGAACAGAACAAAGGATGTCGAGCTAAGAGCACCTTCATTCCTATAGAATCAAATAGAATCAAAAGGGTGGGTGTAAGAATCCACAACTGATCATGTCCTTCAAGTCGCACGTTGCTTTCTACCACATCGTTTCAAACGAAGTTTTACCATAACATTCCTCTAGTTTGGAACTGATATGTAATTGATTCAATTAGGGAATCATGAATAGTCATTTGTTCGGTCGTTACATTGCTTTCTAAAGAAGTCTTAGAAAGAATTCAATTTCACCCTCGATTTTCTTTTTATTGGATGAATGCAATATTTTTATTTTATTTATTAATTATTAATTTCTAAATATTAGAAAGAAAAAAGCTCTTTGTATTAAATCTACATTGCATCTTCAAGTAACTTGAGAGGATATATTCAACAATCTTAGACTTCTTCGAATATTAAATACTCATAAGAAATCATTAAATTCAAATAGTTATTGAATTGAAAAAAAAACCTACCCGGATATCACTATTTGATGAATAAAGTTTTACTAAAGATTACATTTATCATCATAAATAATCTATCTTTGAATTAAACCTAAATCTCAGTGATTAAAAAAATATAGATAGATAGAAAAAGAAATTTATTTCTTTTTTTCGTGGAGTGGATAAAAAAAATTGATGTAAAGGAAGATTTAGGCTCTTTTTCTTTCATTTCATACTGAAAAAGAAAATCATAAAAAAAAAAAAAAAAAATAATTCCCTCTATCAGATAGACTGAACAATTGTCAGTGGAATGAATTATGAATATTCAATATAGAATATTTCAAATGAACGGATCAAAAATCTTTTTCAAAAAACCAAAAAACGTTATCACTGAAATAGAACAACAATAATACATTAAGCATTTCCTCATTTTACGCGTAGTTTCTTTGACTGGTGGGGGTTCGTTCAATAATTTTTATTTAAAGTAAGGAGAATAGAATATAGAATGTATGAATTACCCCCTGTCTATATTATTCCATATATTTACAATTATTTATGAGAACCAAATCAAATACGAAATGAAATACCTAAAAATGAGGTTCAAAGAAAATAGATATGTTATATGTATGTAATTGATTATTTCTTAATCCAATTTGTACAAGCACAGCTAGTGAAATTGATATCTTACATTGTTAATTAATTCTTATTATATGGCACGTAAGACTTTTTGAAGTAACTAACTTAAACTTCAATATGAATATTCAAAGTATAAGGGGATGGACATACGATGAAAAGCGCATTCAACCTCTTTCTTTTGCAATCCCCCTTTTTCTTTATTTCCAATTCTTCGAATCTATGTTCCTAGATCACAACTCGATTAAGTTCCATCTATATCTATCTTATTTGAATTTAATTTGTGAAAAAATAGGATTTAAAGAAGAATAGAATCATTAAAAATCAGAAACAAGAATCACATAATATCCAATATTTGACTCTTAAAGAGTAAAGAAGACAGTTCAAAAAGACAACCTTTCTTTATTCTGATAATAGATATTTCTATCTATATAGATAATAGGTATTCCCTGGGACGGAAGGATTCGAACCTCCGAATAGCGGGACCAAAACCCATTGCCTTACCACTTGGCCACGCCCCATTTCGATTTCTATTCAATACTAATAAACACTAGTATTGTTTTTTGTTATTCGTCAATTCCAATCCAAAATATCTATGGACTCTATTGTTCCTAGGGTTTTGACACGTGTAGAGATACAATGAAACTGAATTTATTGATCATTACATATAATTCAATTAAGATATTGTATAAAAGTATGATTTCTTCTATTCTTTTTTAATGTAAGAATTGAAGGATTTTTGATTGGTTGAGTTCAAAGAAGGATTTTTTGGTATACCTTACTCTTTTTTTTTTCATTTTTAAGGGATATCAATTATCAATAACAATAACTCAATCAAAATACAATTTCCAAGAAAAAAAAATGTTTGTTATGCTTAATATCTTTAGTTTGATCTGTATCTGTCTTCATTCCACCCTTTATTCGAGTAGTTTTTTCTTAGCCAAATTGCCGGAGGCCTACGCTTTTTTGAATCCAATCGTAGATTTTATGCCAGTAATACCCCTTCTCTTTTTTCTCTTAGCCTTTGTTTGGCAAGCTGCTGTAAGTTTTCGATGAGATCTTTAATACTGTCCTAGACATGATTTATTCGAAAAAAAAAAATCGAACAATGGATAAGATCGGATAAGTCTCACAGCATGAACCCTCGATTCAAACAATTCTTAGATAGCTGCAAGAAATCTGACTCACTCTCTTTCCTTTCCTCATTCTGATTCTTTTTCATTTATTGAAAAACCCTTTTAGAGTCATCCCAAAATAGGAAAGATATTTTTTTTTAATAAAAGACTCGACTCTTATTCCAAATGAATTTCTGAAAATTCTTTTTGATTTTTGATTTCGAGAAACCATTTCGTTTATTGGTGTCAAAATAGGATATGGGGTAGAAAAATGGAGAATCTATTCTCTTCTCTTTTTTTTTCAAAAAAAAAAAGATCTTGGAGATTGTGTAATGCTTACTCTCAAACTCTTTGTTTACACAGTAGTGATATTTTTTGTTTCTCTCTTCATCTTTGGATTCCTATCTAATGATCCAGGACGTAATCCTGGACGTGAAGAATAAAAAGGCCTTTCTTTTTACTTGCTTAATTTTTCAATGTTCTTACTTCGGATTTTATCTATTGTACATCCTTATTTATTATATTAAATAAAAAAAAAAAACAAGGGAAAGGTTTTGAAAAAAAAATAAATAAAATACCAAGTCATCAACGGAAACGGAAAGAGAGGGATTCGAACCCTCGGTACGAAAAACTCGTACAACGGATTAGCAATCCGACGCTTTCGTCCACTCAGCCATCTCTCCCAATTGAAAAAGGATAATTACTATCTTACATTACACAAAAAATAAGGCTTGAAAAAAATCCTTTCTTTATCTCTCTTTATTCTTTTTTTGACTATATTGATATATACAACTTTAATATATACTACTTTTATAAGCAATCCCATTTAGATAAAGAAAAGGTTCTAAAGAGATATTTCGAATAAAAAAAAAAGAAAAAAGCAAGAATACCTCTTCTTCCGAAAGAGCTTTTTTTCTTTTCACGGCCTGGCCTGGTCAGTACCTAGCCGGGCCATTTTTTGTTCCATTCCAAATCATAGATAAAATGATTTGTTTGAAAACAAAAGTGCTTATTATTGATTATTGAAACAACAATCAGAAGAAGGAATCTTTCCATTCCTATGATATGGAATTTCATTCTATAGAATCAAAGTGTCATTTTTTATTGTATTATTATTATTCTTTCTTTTCTTTCCTTCTTTTTTTCCTTTACTGGAAAAAAAGAAAAAAAAAATAAGGAACTGTGGATTGTTGTGCAATGCATTCTTATGTCATAACATAAATAGTTTTATCGAGCCCTACCTGTTCTGTCAAAAATCCTCCAGCAAAAGAAAGAACTTGTTCTTTCTTTCTTTTAATTTTGAATTAGGAGTGTTCTTTTACTAATCTGATTAGGTCTACTAACATGACAAAACCAAAACAAACACACCAATGCTATAATTTTCATCATTATTTTGTTTTGGATCCTATCTTGATTACGTCCGATTACCTTTTTTTGTTCGACAAAAGTTTCATTTATATACAATAATCGCATTGTAGCGGGTATAGTTTAGTGGTAAAAGTGGGATTCGTTTTATTAATCCCTTTTATAGTTAAGGGATCTCTCGGTTTGATTTGATTCATATTCCGAAAAAAAACTTTTTTTCTTAAAAGGATTTAATCCTTTACCTCTCAACGAAGGATTCGAGGAAGAATATACATTCTCGTGATTTGTATCCAAGGGTCAATTAAAAATTGACAAATTGGATTATTTAATTGCGAAACATAATCTTTTTTTTAATTGGATCAATACTTCCAATTTAATGAGTATTAGGAAAGGATCCATGGATAAAG